CAACCCCACTTTTCGTTTTGACCTTTTTTAGAGTCGAAATAACTAACCCAACTAATAAGAGATTCCCTCTTGACAGCGGTATATGTTGTATATGTAAATCCTAGATATCAAAATAGGCGCAATTCATCCACGAAAGAGTATAAAAAACGAGAAGATATAAAAATAAAAGATATAGGCTATAGGCCTAAATTAATATGCTGAAAAAAAAAGAAGAGCCAATAAGATAGAAATAATGAATTGAAATGTAAATAGAATTCGGATCCAAATTCCATAGAATATTTTTTTAGAATCTAAATAGGATTGTCTATAATGATAGACAAATGAAAAACTTTCTCAAAATCCCATCCACTTGAAAATTTCAAAATAGCTCGGTTGGGCTTGCAACTTTACCCATTGAATTTGAATAAGTAAACAATTGAAGTGGATTCGGTTGGATGGCACCAACGAAATCGAGTGCTAACTCCCATTTCCTATTGAATTAATTAACTGATCGGCGTGCTATCGGACGTTTATTTTGAATTTGATAATTTTCACAAATTTCGACATTTTTTATTTATTATTATGAGATATTATGAGAATTAATCCTACTACTTCTGGGTCTGGGGTTTCCACGATCGAAAAAAAAAACCTGGGGCGTATCGTCCAAATCATTGGCCCGGTACTAGATGTAGCCTTTCCACCGGGCAAGATGCCTAATATTTATAACGCTCTGGTAGTTAAAGGTCGAGATACTGTTGGTCAACCAATTAATGTGACTTGTGAGGTACAGCAATTATTAGGAAATAATCGAGTTCGAGCTGTAGCTATGAGTGCTACAGATGGTCTGATGAGAGGAATGGAAGTGATTGATACAGGAGCTCCTCTAAGTGTTCCCGTCGGTGGAGCAACTCTGGGACGCATCTTTAACGTGCTTGGAGAGCCTGTTGATAATTTGGGTCCTGTAGATACTCGTACAACATTTCCTATTCATCGATCTGCGCCTGCCTTTATCCAATTGGATACAAAATTATCTATTTTTGAAACAGGAATTAAGGTAGTAGATCTTTTAGCCCCGTATCGCCGTGGGGGAAAAATCGGACTATTTGGTGGGGCTGGGGTTGGGAAAACGGTACTCATTATGGAATTGATTAACAATATAGCCAAAGCCCATGGGGGTGTATCCGTATTTGGCGGAGTGGGTGAGCGTACTCGTGAAGGAAATGATCTTTACATGGAAATGAAAGAGTCGGGAGTTATTAACGAAGAAAATATTGCAGAATCAAAAGTGGCCCTAGTTTACGGCCAGATGAACGAACCGCCGGGAGCTCGTATGAGAGTTGGGTTGACTGCCCTAACAATGGCGGAATATTTCCGAGATGTTAATGAACAAGACGTACTTCTATTTATCGACAATATCTTCCGCTTCGTCCAAGCAGGATCCGAGGTATCAGCTTTATTGGGTAGAATGCCTTCCGCGGTCGGTTATCAACCCACCCTGAGTACCGAAATGGGCTCTTTACAAGAAAGAATTACTTCTACCAAAGAGGGGTCGATCACCTCTATTCAAGCAGTTTATGTACCTGCAGACGATTTGACCGATCCCGCTCCTGCTACGACATTTGCACATTTAGATGCTACTACCGTACTATCAAGAGGATTAGCTGCCAAGGGCATCTATCCAGCAGTAGATCCTTTAGACTCAACTTCAACCATGCTTCAACCCCGGATCGTTGGTGAGGAACATTATGAAACTGCACAAAGAGTTAAGCAAACCTTACAACGTTATAAAGAGCTTCAGGACATTATAGCGATCCTGGGGTTGGACGAATTATCCGAAGAGGATCGTTTAACCGTAGCAAGAGCGCGAAAAATTGAGCGTTTCTTATCGCAACCCTTTTTTGTAGCCGAAGTATTTACCGGTTCTCCTGGGAAATATGTTGGTCTAGCGGAAACCATTAGAGGGTTTCAATTGATCCTTTCGGGAGAATTAGATGGTCTTCCTGAACAGGCCTTTTATTTGGTAGGTAATATTGATGAAGCTACCGCGAAGGCTATGAACTTAGAAATGGAGAGCAATTTGAAGAAATGACCTTAAATCTTTGTGTACTGACCCCTAATCGAATTGTTTGGGATTCAGAAGTGAAAGAAATCGTTTTATCTACGAATAGCGGTCAAATTGGTGTATTACCAAATCATGCCCCTATTGCTACAGCTGTAGATATAGGGATTTTGAGAATACGCCTTAAGGACCAATGGTTACCGATGGCTCTGATGGGTGGTTTTGCTAGAATAGGCAATAATGAAATCACTGTTTTAGTAAATGATGCGGAAAAGGGTAGTGATATTGATCCGCAAGAAGCTCAGCAAACTCTTGAAATAGCAGAAGCTAATTTTAGAAAAGCTGAAGGAAAGAGACAAATAATTGAGGCAAATCTAGCTCTCCGACGAGCTAGGACAAGAGTAGAGGCTGTCAATGCGATTTCATAAGCGGTTGGTGCGTTCGAATAATCAAAAAAAGAGGCTCGGTTTCGAAACCCTATTTCGATTGGATTCTGCTTGATTGGATTCACTTGCCAGAGTCCAATTTTTCTATAACACATTTCAAAAATGAAATAGAAATCAATAAGAATACAAAATCAATAAAAAGAAAAGAGAGTAGGGCAAAAAACTTATTAGATACCGGAGTCCCTGGTATCTAATAAGTCCTACCTACTATTGGATTTGAACCAATGACTCCCGCCGTATGAAAGCAACACTCTAACCACTGAGTTAAGTAGGTCATTTTTCATCCCAAAGATAACCAAACGAAACCCATCCCATCGATGGATTATAAATATCATATTCCTTATAAGCAATAAGCAACAACTAAGCAATACTAATCCAAGCAATACCACTCAAAATTTTCGGATGTTGGGTCATAAAATATTCGCCTTGACAAGAAATTATATACATGATAAAATACGCATCAAAAGTACTAAGGGCTATAGCTCAGTTGGTAGAGCACCTCGTTTACACACGCGTCAATGCTTTTCGGGGGAATCCATCATACACTCAAAAAAATTGATTTTATTACGAAATCCATGTCTTACTCCATAACTTTGAGAGAACAATAGCCTGACAAATGATTCGGTCCGATTTTTGTGCCCTTTTCTTTTAGGTGTCAAACAGGCCCTATCATTGATTTGAGATATTGATAAGGTGAATACCAGTGCATTCAATGCTAGGCATAATGAGTATAAGGTCCTCAAAAAATCTCTTTTCGTCCTATGAACTTTAAGGTGTATGGAGTTTCATATTTGATTTTCATTTTAAAATGAAAACGAACGATAGAGACTTCATTTAACTTAAAACGATCTAGCGCGGAGGCAGACCTACGTCAAGATAATCCCACCCTTGAAACACTTTGGTAGTGCTCCTGGACCAGAATCCCAAATAATGAATCAGAGCACATGGAGCCATCTTCTTATCTTACTTTTCAAGAAAAAAATATGGTGGATTGGCTGATATTTCTATCAGTTAATGAAAGAGCCCAATGCAAAAAAATGCATGTTGGGTTTTTGAAACAGTTCAGATCCTTTTGATAATAATCAGTTTGATCTGTTTTACCGAGAAGGTCTACGGTTCGAGTCCGTATAGCCCTAGAGCCCTATAAATATTAAATAGAAAATAAAAAAAGAATGAAGAAATAAAAAATTGTATAATTTCTTCATTCTTTTTTGGTACTTGTAAGGTTGGTTTGTCCAAAGAAATTTATTCCTAAAAACTCACTCGCAGGAATTCTTTTAAACAGATTAGAAACAGAAGAGAAAACTCAAATAAAAACGTATCTCAAGAAATGGAATCTATCCCTATCCAATCGTGGATAAACAAACCAACCCTTCGCCATGAATCTTTGGAGAGAAATTCCATATGAAGTTCCCTGTCCACCACAATCAAGGGGTTCAATTAGTTATCCTCCTTTTCTTTGGTATAGCTAACCTTAATGAATTTAAGTTAATGAATTGTAATTTAATAAGTAAAAGACATGCGTCCGGCGAAAAACTCAAAAGAGTTATTCACATTAGGGGACAAGCTAAAGTTTGTTGAAAAAACAATCCAGTTTCAGTGTCAACAATGTCAACTAAAATAAGCTTTTTCTTCGTACACCTTAGTTAGACCTAGCGAAGCACAACAAAAAAAGAAAAAGGGGGAATGGTCTTCTTTTTCTCTATTCAATCAAGAGAAAACCCTACCCCGATTCTAATAAACGGAATATACACACACTAAGATTAAGATATTCGAAATCCTGAGATGTAAATACCTATCAATTCTCTTACATTTGAATATTTTTTTCATTCTAAACCATTAAGAAAAAAACGACAAAAAGACCTCTTTTTATTCAAAAACCCAAATAATTGTAAACAAAAAAGAATAATTCTGTTTTTTTTTCTTTTTTGGAATCTTTGGAAGTCGCTTTCTTTAGCCGGAATCCTAGGTGAAAACAAGAAAATTTGTCTAAGCGTAACATATAGAGCTATACTAACTAAAGAAATTAAAGAAAATTGAAATACAAAAATTACAAAAATACAGTAAACTGGAAGTAGACTGGAAACAGGGCCCCAGTCAAGTCAGTCGATAAACCTTGAAATGAGATATCCCCATTCCCCCCATTTGGTGAAAATAAATTCTTGTTTTGACTAAACAGTTCTGGATGACTTTACAACTTCAATTTGAATCGATTAATCCGGTCTATTTTCCATGTTCATAGGAGTGTGTCTATGTTTTTGCTTTACGAATATGAGATTTTTTGGGCATTTCTAATAATATCAAGTGTTATTCCTATTTTGGCATTTTTCATTTCCGGGATTTTAGCCCCGCTTAGGAAAGGACCGGAGAAACTCTCCAGTTATGAATCGGGTATAGAACCAATGGGCAACGCTTGGTTACAATTTCGAATCCGTTATTACATGTTTGCTCTAGTTTTTGTTGTTTTTGATGTTGAAACGGTTTTTCTTTATCCATGGGCAATGAGTTTCGATGTA